CAAATTAAAGCTATGAAACAGGTAGCTGGAAAATTAAAATTGGAATTGGCTCAATTCGCTGAATTAGAAGCCTTTGCACAATTTTCTTCTGATCTCGATAAAGCTACTCAGAATCAATTGGCAAGAGGTCAACGATTGCGTGAGTTACTGAAACAATCCCAATCAGCCCCTCTCACAGTGGAAGAACAGGTAATGACCATTTATACCGGAACAAATGGTTATCTGGATGGATTAGAAATTGGACAAGTAAGAAAATTTCTCGTTCAGTTACGCACTTACTTAAAAACGAATAAACCTCAGTTCCAAGAAATCATATCCTCTACCAAGACATTAACCCCTGAAGCAGAAAGCTTGTTGAAAGAAGGTATTCAGGAACAACTGGAACGTTTTCTACTTCAGGAGAAAGTGTAAAAAAAGAAATGGATCATTCTTTTTTTTATTCTTTAGTAAATTTTATTCTTTAATTAAATTTTTAATAAATTCTATAAATAGAATTTATATAAGTTAAGTCTATATATATAGAAATAAGTATATAACTAATATCTATTTAATATTAAATCTTAAAGCATTCAGAATTTTGTTCTTATTCTATATTCTTTCTTATCTTTTTTCTAAATAGAATAAAAATATATTATATTTAATATATAATATATTTAATATTATATATAATGGAAATATATAGATAAATATCAATATATTTATATCTATATTGATATTGCGTCCAATAGGATTTGAACCTATACCAAAGGTTTAGAAGACCTATGTCCTATCCATTAGACAATGGACGCTTTTCGCTTTTTTTTACTTTCCAGTTGTTAAAAAAAATGTGCGAAATCTTTTTAGCAATTGTGTATTGAACTCACTTCAATACACAATTGCTATTAGACAATTATAATAGAGAAAATTCTCTCTAATAAAAGGCGAAGGAGGCAATTTATAATTTAGAGCGGGTAGCGGGAATCGAACCCGCATCGTTAGCTTGGAAGGCTAAGGGTTTTAGTCGACGTCGATTGATCATTTTTATATTTTTAACGTCTCTAATTCAAAACCGAACATGAAACTTTTGTTTCATTCGGCTCCTTTATGATGGATGTAGAAATTCCCAAATAAAATAAGACGGGAACGAAATCAAAAGAATTCGACCCATAACATCTATGTTAGCTTTTTTTCCGTTTGGGTACTTTCACAGAAAATTTTGCTTTCTAGATGATCCTTCTAGAAGATATAAAAGGAGAACTCCAACAATCTTTCTAGTTACTTCGTTCTTTATTTCTATTTAACGGAATCCTTAGGAAAAGTATTTTGTTTCCACCGAGCTAAAACAATATAATATGTCGATGTCTTTAGTAAACCAAAGTTCTCGTTTAATAGCTATTTTGCTTCAATTTTTTCTATACCAAACAATGAATAGAACTGAAGATTTAGTTACGATTAGAAATAAATTTTTATAGCTTTATCCATGGATCCTCTTGTTATACTTATTGAATTGTAAATAGTCATCCAATTCAAAAATTATGTTTCGGAATTTCATAATCCAAATTTACAATTGATTAGAGTCTTTGGATACAAATTACGAGAATCTATAATCTTCCTTGAATTTTTCAGTGAAAGGTAAAGGACTAAATCCTTTTAAGAAATAAAGTTTTTGATCGGAAGATTAATCAAACCGAGAGACCCTTTAACTATTAAGGGGATTAAAGGAACGAATCACACTTTTACCACTAAACTATACCCGCTACAATGCAATTATTGCATATAAATTGACCTTTTGTCGAACAAATTAATCGGGGGCGTAATAAAAAAAATCTGAAAAAAAAAAAAAAATTATAAAATTACATCGGACGAGTCTTTTAACTTTAACAAAAAAAGGCCCGGCTGGGGACTGACCAGGCCAGGCTATTAAAATAAAAAAGATCTTTTACTTGTGTTTGGACGAGACAAAATAAAAAAAGGGGTTCTCTATTTTTATTATTGTGGTTTTATTTATTTATCTTTCGAGTTCGAGCCTTTTCTTTATCTAAATTTTTTATGTAAATAGAATTACTTAGAAAGTGCTATAAAAAAAAAAAAAAAAAAGTTATATATATATATAATAGTAATATATATATTATATATAAATAGATGATAAATATATTTATATAATAAAAAAAATTATATATAATAAAATATAGAAAATTAAAAAATATGTATAATATAAAGAATAATCTATACAAAAAAAGAAAGCTTTTTATTAATTTAAGAATAAAGTCGAGAAGGGTTTTTTTAAAGCCTTTTTTTTTTTTTCTAATGGAATCTAATAAGTATCCCTTTTCGATTAGGAGAGATGGCTGAGTGGACTAAAGCGTTGGATTGCTAATCCATTGTACGAGTTAATCGTACCGAGGGTTCGAATCCCTCTCTTTCCCCTTTCTCCTTTTGATGATGTGTAATAGATAAAATACTAATAAAATTCGAGCATTTCCACTAATTAAATAAAACAATAAAAAACCTTTATTTTTTATTCTTCACGTCCCGGATTACGTCCTGGATCATTAGATAGGAATCCAAATATGAAGAGAGAAACAAAGAATATAACTACAGTATATACAAAAAGTTTGAGAGTAAGCATTACACAATCTCCAAGATCTTACTTAAAAAAAAAAAAAAGAGAGAATAGATTCTCTATTTTTATACCAAATATCTAATTTTGATACCAAAAAATCAAGTGATTTATTTTTTTTTCTAAAAAAATAAAAAAAAAAAAAGGTTTCATAAAGTCATTTGTAATAAGATAATAGTCTAGTCTTTCATATTCAAACAGATTTGCATACCAACAGTTAGATACTTTTTTTGGTGAGCCCGAATCTAATTAGGTTCTTTCATTTAGGGAAAAGAGGATAAAATTGAGGAAATATAATGATCCGGATTTAGTATGGCTATCAAAAAAATGCAATGTTTGAACTGCGAATTCGTTCATACGTCAATATTTTTTTGATCTTTTTAATTGTTGGAATAATAAAAATCGTGAATTTTTCTAAGACAGTATTAATAATTTCATCTAAAACTTACAGCTGCTTGCCAAACAAAGGCTAAGAGAAGAAAGAAAAGGGGTATTACGGGCATAACATCTACGATTGGATTCAAAAAGGCATAGGCCTCCGGCAATTTAGCGACTAAACAAGTGCTTGAAAAAAGGGCAGAATTAAAACAAATACAGATCAAATTAAATATATTAAGCATAACAAAAATTGGTGTTCTTTTGGATAATTTTATTTTGATTGAGTTATTAATATATTTTTTATATAATGAAAAATAAAGAAAGATAGTCTAAAAAGACTTTGTTGAACTTACTCAATCAAAAATCCTTTCATTCTCTTCTGAGAATTAAAGAAATAATATTTTCATACAATATCTTAATTGAATTCTATGTAATGATCAATAAAGTAAGTTTAATTTGCTATCTACACGTGTCAAAACTCTAGCACCAATGTAATCTATATTTAATTTGGGCTCAAATTGAATTGACGAACAACCAATAGCAATATTACTCTTTTAGTAGTCTTGAATAAAAGTAGAAATGGGGCGTAGCCAAGCGGTAAGGCAACGGGTTTTGGTCCCGCTATTCGGAGGTTCGAATCCTTCCGTCCCAGAGTACAGACATTACGGAATCAATCTTCTATTGCCTTTGTACACCACCTTTATCTTTCTGTTTAAAAATCCAATATATTTTAAGAATAAAATATTGAAATGAAAATAACAAGCAACTTATTTTTCATCATTTCAACCGAATTAAAAAAAATATATATATTTATATATATAAATATATATTTTTATTCAAATTTTTATTGTACATATATACAATCTAATATGGGATTAATTTGAATTCTGACTGAACCTTTTACGCGTAAATTCAGTATTCCATTCATAGAGAAATAAAAAATATAGATTACGATATACTGACTGAACTATGACTATTCATGATTCCATAATTGAATCAATTACACAAACTAGAGGAATGTTATGGTAAAACTTCGTTTAAAACGATGTGGTAGAAAGCAACGTGCGACTTGAATTGAAGGACATGATCTGCTGTGGATTTTTTGATCCGCCACTTTTTATTTTTTATATAGGTGCTCTTGTCTCGACATTTTGTGTTTTATTTTACTAGAGTGCTACACTTTTTTGGAATATAAAAAGAGTACAGGATGGAGCTCGAGGAAAATAGAAAGTTTTTATTCCTTTCGCAGGAGTAAGGATCTAGGGTTAGTGTGAATCAATACGTTGTAACAACTTCGTAAGTATTTTTATTTTTATATTGAAAAAAAGCTCTTTCAAGCAATTTTACAATGGAAAAGCAAATTTTCTTAAACTTGTAAAATTCTTTGAATAAAAAGTATATCATGCGTGAATCAAGCGTTTGTATGATTCTTTGATAGAAATAAAATAAATCATAAACAAAATGAGGGGCTTGTTGCTGCCCTTTTTTAATAAAACGATTCAAGATCACCGAAGTCATGTCTAAACCCAAAGATTAAAAGTAAAGATAAAGAATCCTGAAACAAGTAAATCCAGTTTTAAATTGTTTGAACAACTAGATCAGAATGAAGAATCAAAATTGATTCGAAAAAATGAGACAAACAAAAAAAGGTTTAAAGACTACTCAATAAAAAGAGTACTTAAGGATTCTCTGTTGAGATATTTGAGAGTTATTTAACTTGAGTTACGAGAGGACGAATGTTACGAATGCTTTTTATGGAAAAAACTATTTAGTGTTTCAATACCGGCTAATTTATTTAATGTTTTTATTAATCTATTTAATATTTGTATTTTATACAGAGAGTTAACTTCTACTCATTTAATTTTTTCTCGAGCCGTACGAGGCCAAAGCCTCTTATACGTTTCTAGGGGGGGTATTATTCATATACATCTATCCCAATGAGCCGTTTATCGAATCGTTGCAATTGATGTTCGATCCCGAAGAGAAGGAAGAGATCTTCGGAAAGTGGGTTTTTATGATCCTATAACTAATAAAACTTATTTAAATCTTCCTGCTATTCTCGATTTCCTTAAAAAAGGCGCTCAACCAACAAGAACAGTTCATGATATTTCAAAGAAGGCAGGGATTTTTACGGACTTAAGTCTTAATAAAACGAAATTGAATTAATGAAACATAAAAAAGAGGATGTGAAAGACTCGTATATAGCTTGGTATCAAATTTTATCTACCCTTTCTCTTTCCTCCTCTTTCGCTTCCATCATATTTTTTATTTATTATAATTTCGATTTATTATTAGTATTCCTACTAAGGTACGAATACTAAAAAATACCCTGCTAACAACTACTATGTTTTATAATCATAAACAAATTTATGAAAATAATTTTGGATCTCTAGAAATTATAATTTTTGTATAAATAAAAAATTTTATTGTATAGAAAATAATACTGTATATAAAATAATATATTAATTCGGAATAAAACTAATATATATATATCATAATTAAAGGCCATAAAAAATGGTTCTAAAAAAATATAAAAAGATTGGGGATTACCCTAACTGGCTTAGTTTTCATTCATTGTATGAACTAACAAACCAAGGGGTTAAGTTTTTTTATTTTTTATTTTTTTCTATTATTTTCGCTATATTAAAAATTAACAATCATATTGACAACAGTGTATCGACCAAATATAATTCTCTCATAGAGAAATAGATCCATTTATCCCTGACGCATACATGAATGGATTTTTTTTTTTTTTTTTTGGGTTGCTAACTCAACGGTAGAGTACTCGGCTTTTAAGTGCGACTAGCATCTTTTACACATTTGTATGAAGAAAAGGATTCGTCCAGATCTGCGGTAGAGTTTGTAAGACCACGACTGATCCTGAAAGGAATGAATGGAAAAAATAGCATGTCGTATCAAGGGAGAATTCAGATAACATTTTTTTTTCTTTCCCGATCGGTACAACCTTATTTTGGGTGTCGAAAAAAAAAAAAAAAGGAATTCCAATTTTGGTCGAGTGAATAAATATAAATGGATGGATAAAAAACCATTTTTCCTGATTCCAGGAAAAAAAAAAAGAAACGAGCTTCCATTCGTAATTTGAAAAATTACCCGATCTAATTAAATGTTAAAAATAGATTAGTGCCTAATACGGGTATGGGAAGGAATTTTTTTCTTGCGTGTTATTATAAATTTTTTCATGAGTCCTAATTATTTTTTTAACCCCAGTCCGTTTGGGTTAGGTTGTAGATGGATGTGTAAAAGAAGCAGTATATTGATAAAAATATATATATATATTTCCAAAATCAAAAGAGCGATTAGGTTACAAAAATAAAGGATTTCTAATCATCTTGTTTTGTTATTCTATAATATAACGAACAGAAACCTATTAAAGATAGAGAATCCGGTTAGCAGTCTAGCTGTTTATGAGGTATCTATTGCTTTCGTAGTCTACTACCTCATTTTGACTGTATCGCACTATGTGTCATTTCAGAACTCAATAAAAAAAAGACTTTACTTTCAGTTCAAATCGAACTTCAATCCAAATGGATAAATTTCAAGGATATTTAGAGTTCGACGGGGCTCGGCAACAGAGTTTTCTATATCCACTTTTTTTTCGGGAGTATATTTATGTACTTTCTTATGATCATGGTTTAAATAGATTAAATAGAAATCGCTCCATTTTCTTGGAAAATGCGGATTATGACAAAAAATATAGTTCACTAATTGTGAAACGCTTAATTTTTCGAATGTATGAACAGAATCGTTTGATTATTCCCACTAAGGATTTGAACCAAAATCCCTTTTTGGGGCATAGCAATCTTTTCTATTATCAAATGATATCTGTTTTATTTGCAGTGATTGTAGAAATTCCATTTTCCCTAAGATTAGGATCCTCTTTCGAAGGAAAACAATTAAAAAAATCTTATAATTTACAATCAATTCATTCAATATTTCCCTTTTTAGAAGACAAATTAACACATTTTAATTATGTATTAGATGTACTAATACCTTACCCCATCCATCTAGAAATCTTGGTTCAAACCCTACGTTACCGGGTAAAAGATGCCTCTTCTTTGCATTTTTTTCGGTTCTGTCTATACGAGTATTGCAATTGGAAGAATTTTGATATAAAAAAAAAATCCATTTTGAATCCAAGATTTTTCTTGTTCTTATATAATTCTCATGTATGTGAATACGAATCCATCTTTTTTTTTCTACGCAAGCGGTCTTCTCATTTACGATCGACATCTTATGACGTCGTTTTTGAGCGAATTTTATTCTATAGAAAAATACAACATTTTTTAAAAGTCTTTGTTAAAAATTTTCCGGCGACCCTAGGGTTGCTCAAGGATCCTTTGATACATTATGTTAGATATCACGGAAAATGCATTCTTGCAACAAAGGATACGCCGCTTCTGATGAATAAATGGAAATTTTTTTTTGTTAATTTATGGCAATGTTATTTTTCCATATGGTTTCAATCGCAAAAGGTCAATATAAATCAATTATCTAAAGATAAC